TAATCAACGACTTACTAGCCATTTTAAAGATAAGCTAAGTTTCTTTTAGCCCCACAAACTAACGTTCTTAATAAACTAATCTCTACTATAAGCATAAAAATAAATTTATTCTTTTAAAATCAAAATCTAAAGTACATCAAATACTGACTTATATAGATTTAGAAACACCTTCAGGTACTTCTACCTTGTTACGACTTTTCGCAAATTTCCTCTTTGCGAGCGACGGGCGATTTGTACTCATTTGATAGGATTCAATTAGCTATTATTTAACCAATTTACTTACAAGTCCTCCTTCAAAAACCAATTTATTGGCGTTTATCAGGCTAAATTTTATTAAAAATATTAAATCATAACTGTAACCCAGGCTAACCTTAACATAGCTGAATGCTATCTGAATTCTAACTTCAAACTACATAAATATAGAAAAGTCTTATAACAAGTAGTTTTCACTACTAATTGAACAACCATACACATGCACTCTTAAGAAAAGGGATAAATGTAAGTGGACTGTCTTTTAACACCCCGGTTCCCCTGTTTTTTAAACCAAACACCGCCAATTTACTTCTCTTTAACATTTTAATGCATAGTAGAGAGGAATTTCTCTTTTACACTGTGAATAACAGGGCACTAGTCCTGGTTTCTCACCACAGTTACATAAAAAACATGCAACTCATTTTAGGAAAACAAACAGTTAAATACAAATTTTACCTTTCCTTAACTTTTATACAACAACTTTTTTGATCTATGCTTTAATAAATCCAACAAACATTCATTTAATGAGAGAATGTAACCGCGTAAGCTGGCATTCTTCTTGTACCCACTAATAGAAAGCAAACAGAACCTTATTTTCATAAGTTGTTTATTGATCCTTACTGAAGTTGATGAATATACAATCAATTCTCAAACAAATATCATAGTAAGATTTACTTTCACACAAAATACCTGCCATAATCAGACACAGCCAATTTTTACAAGCGCTTACCGAAACCGTACGGAACTCTTACGTGGAAAGCAAGCATAATAAAATTTTACTATAAACGCTAACTAAATTTAAACAGACACTAAAACACGGAACAAAGCTTCCTTAAGACACACTAAATAGGCTTTACTACTGAGTTTCTAACTAACACTAAATTACCCCACCCAAGAAATACAAAACATCAATGACCTTGAAGAAAATAGAAGAAAACTTATTTTTTCCCACCTCAAAAAAAATAAAAAAAAATTTTTACAACTTTTCACCTCCTTTTTTAAAATATTACGCCGTTTCTTTGCCTAACAACGATTTTTTCTACGGCACACCAACAAAATATCGGTAGAACCGAAGAAAACAGAAAAAAATTATTTTTTTTTGAGACGAAAAAAAAAGAGAAAAAAAAATTCATTTTTTCGCCGCCCACGACCCATGTTAGCCTATTTCTTTGCCTAGTTCTGACTTTCCCCGTTTATGATAGCCCTTTAAGCTATGCTACTTATTTCTTTGACTAATGATGATTCTTGCTACTTCTATGTCTCTTTTTTTTTTTTTTTTTTTTTTTATGTTTATTATATTTATAATTATATTGATTGTTTTGATATATATATAGTATATAAAAACAAGAAATTAGTAGACAGCAGGCTAAAAATCCTTAACATGAGAAAAAAATATTGACCCACCATTTTTTAGTATAGAATTTATTAACATAAGAAATGGAAAGAAGAGAAACCTTCATACTCTTATAGTAAAGTTAGCAGCCCTACTAAGCTTGACAGCCTTTCCAACTTAACAACGACAACAACAAGCGCTAAGCACAGGTAAATCAAAGGAAATACAATAAAAGAGGTCCACCCCAACTTCATTAACTTATCATAACGCATACGGGGGAAACTTCCACGAACTCAAACAAAAACATAAACAAAAAACATTGAAAAAACCCTAAATAAAGCTTCTCCCCCACCAAAAAATATACAAGACCTGATAACCCTCCTAAATAGCATCCTACTATACTCAGACATAAAAATTATAGCAAACAAACCCCCTCTATACTCAACATTAAACCCCGATACTAACTCAGACTCACCTTCCACAAAATCAAAAGGCGCACGATTTCTTTCAGCTAAAACACAGACCAGCCAAAAAATTAACCCTAATGGATAAACAAAAAAGAAAAAAAAAGCACCCTCCTGCCACACCACAACTTCCTGAAACATAAATGACATTGCCAAGAAAACAACTACGAAGATAAGGATACCGAAAGGAATTTCGTAAGAAATTCTTTGAGCAATTCTACGAACAGACCCTAAAAGAGAATATTTTGAATTTGCAGATCAGCCTGCAATTATTACACCATAAACACTCACTCCGGCTGTCACTAAAAACTGAATAACACCAAAAATAAAAACTATAGAAACACTTTGAAAAGGAAACAAAACCCATAAACCTAAAGAAATTCTTAGTATAAACAAAGGGGCTAAAATATAAGGGATAACAATAGCACGCCTTGGCACTACTAACTCTTTACAAAATAATTTCCCCGCATCCCTAAAGGGCTGCATAAGACCTATAAAACCCACTTTATCAGGACCTTTGCGAAGCATAATAGCCCCTAACAACTTACGTTCAAGCAAAGTAAAAAATCCAACTGAAAGTAAAACACAAATAAAGGGCAACCCTACCATAATAACTCAAGACACAACACCCAAAAAAATATTTCTCATATATAAAAGAATTTTTAAAACTCTAAAGGCTTATAAATACCAACACGCTTACCGCTACTTCTATAATTTAAAAACGCAATTTTTAATCAACTAACATTAGAAACCACTCATTACCACCCGACAAGTTAACAGAATCAAACACATTACAACTTGCCAACACAATAGAAAAATAAAAAACTATAAAAACACAGAAAAAAAAATAAAAAGTTGTCAACACATAAAACAAATATTTTTTAAACATATTTATAATTTTAAACTAATCACTGAACAATAGGAATCACTCTCTACTGTAAGACGCAGAATAATCATCCCCTAGTATAAACAACCCAAAAAAAGGTAAAAAATAAATTACAAACAAAAAAATCATTGACGCTACTTTACCATATATTGCCACTAATTTACCGTCAATAAGAGTGATCATTTCTATACATCCTCAAAAGAACACAAAAAATATAACTCTGCAAAAATCTAACACAAAACTCAAACAAAAGATACCCCATTACTACTAAAATCAAAGCTAAAGAAATTAACAAGTTACAAGCCAAAACATTGTACTCTAGTATCTCACTCAATAACCCTAGAAGAATCTGCCCTGTCACCAAGTTTAAAACAAAGCGCATAACAAGGGTAAGAGGACGAATAATAGAAGAAATTACTTCCACAACCACCAACAAAGGGCACAAAACCATAGGAGAACCTGAAGGAACCAAACTAGCAAGAACCTGATCCCATCTATTTAACATCCTAGAAATAACTAACATAGTCCAAATTATAATAGAAAACGTAAGTCTAAAAGGCGCGTGACAACTAAAAGGAAAAAAATAGGGAACACAACCTCTTAACCTTGACCAAAATAATAAAATAAACAAAGGAGCCATTAAACCCGAAAACCCTGTTAAATTAAAGCCCAAAATATTACTCTCGATATTAAACCGAAGAAGATTAACCAAACAAAATACCATCCCTTTACGTGACCAAAAAAGCTTAAATAGAACTATTATCAAAGAAAAAAGCCTAGCCAACCACAAAACTCTACTTAAAGCACTAAAATTCTTATCGTCAAACACAGAAAACACGTCTATCAACATTTTACTTTAACCGCTTAAATTTTAAACTTTCAAAGCCAAATCACCACAAACACAACTCCAAAGCCAGAAACACAAACCTAAACCAACAACACAAAAAAAAAGACACATAAGAACCAAACAACGCCACTTATTATCGATACCAAATACGATTAAGAATATACCGTCGATAGGGGGTTCATCAGGACTCGAAATTCTTTGTAGGAATAAATTCCAACACAATAGGCATAAAACTATGATTCACACCACATAGCTCCGAACATTGACCATAAGCAATTCCTGCTTTATCCGAAAATAAGCATGCTTGATTTATTCGGCCCGGAATAGCGTCTACTTTTACACTGCAAGAAGGTAATGCAAAAGAATGTAACACATCTTCTCTACTAACTAACACACGAATAGGAACCCCACAAGGAGCAACCATACGGTTATCTACATCCAAAAGACGATACCCTCTATCCTCACTACTTACCATATAAGACTCAATCTCAATGGACTTACTTGCTGAATCAGTGTACTCATAGGTCCAATATCACTGATGACCTAAAGCCTTAAACCTCCAATAAGGATTACCAATATGATTTATTATGTATAAATTACGAACTGAAGGAACCCATAAAACAGCCAAAATTAAAATAGGCACTACTGTTCAAATTCATTCTAATAACTCATGGTGCTTAAAACGTCGATAACTACAAGACGCAGTGTTAATTCGAAAAATAAAATAACTAACCAAACATACAACATATACAGCCACTATTATTATAAGATGATAGAAACTGTTTAAGTTGTTCCCAATACTTCTAGAAACTCAATCTGGAAAAACCTTAGACCCATATATAGCCACTATTTTTTATTTTCTGATGAAATTAAATAATCTCATAAAAACAACGATAAAGGCAAAAAAAATATTATAAAAAAATACAAAAAAGTGAGTACTTGCCCAACAGAATAAAACGGTTCCAACACAGGACGCATTCCAATAGCTGTCAACCCGCCAAAAATAGACATATTAAACCAGAAAAACATTTGATGCACAGGATAAAACCTTAACCCACGAAATTTCCCTGTGTGAATAAAAGGCAATAAAAACAAAATAAGAATAGACATAAGCATAGCAATAATACCTCTTCTTTTATGAGGAATAGAACGAAGAATTGTGTAAGCAAATAAAAAATACCATTCTGGCTCAATGTGAATAGGGGTCTTATAGCTATCAGCAGGAATATAATTTAAAGGATTACCTAATACTTCAGGTTTAACACAAACAAAAAACATTAAAACTAAAAGTAACCTAGTAAACCCAACCACATCTTTCACAGTATAAAAAGGATGAAAGGGAATTAACATAGAATCCCTCCTAATTCCCAATGGGTTATTTCTTCCTTTATCATGAAGATAAAAAAGATGCAACATAATAACAACTGCTATTAAAAAAGGCATAATAAAATGAACAGAATAAAATCGAGTTAAAGTGCGAGTATTAACAACATAACCCCCCCAAACATATTCAACAACACTTCCACCAATATAGGGAACAGCAGTCAACATTCTAGTAATAACCACAGCCCCTCAGTAAGACATTTGCCCCCAAGGAAGAACATAACCTAAAAAAGACTCCGCCATTAGCATTAAATACAAAACTACCCCAACATTTCACACCCCTTTGTCTAAGTACGAACCATAATATAAACCGCGCGCAATATGAACATAGATACACATAAAAAAAATAGAAGCACCATTGGCATGAATATTACGAATTATTCAACCTTTGTGAACATTACGAACAATATAAATAACAGAATCATAAGCCATATCAGCATGAGGAATGTAATATAAAGACAATATAAAACCGCTAACAATTTGAACACCTAAACATAAACCTAATATAGAACCAAAACTTCATCAAATTCTCAGGTTTACGGGACATGGCAAATCGTACAACCTACTACTTAAAACATTTAAAAATCAATGTCGTTTACGAAAAGGTTTTCTAACTCGCATTAGTAACTGCCACACATTAGTGGAACTTAAGACTACAAAACTCATATTATTAATTTACTACAGATACTTTATAGAGAACGCAAAGGACAACGTTTCTTCACACAAAGATAACAAACAACCAATAAAGCAAACAACAACAAACACGCTATAAACAAATACAGATGATAAAAACTTTTTATACCTACAAAATCAAAATGAACTAAACAGGGACAACTAAAAAACACCTCAAAATACCAAATTAACCCAACCGCTGTTAAAACAATAAAAAAAAGAAAGAAAAAAAAGAACCTAAACCTTAATTCATGCACTTGGTTAGGATGCACTCTTAGCACATAAAGAAAAAGAACTATTAATCCCCCTACATATCTCATAAACACTAACATTGACAAAATAGAACTTCTAACTTTGCATATAATAATACACACTATTAAAGAACATGAGACTAGGGAAACCCCAAGCATAAACGGCTCCCGCGCACTCAGCCTTATACAAACCATTAACGCCACAAGTTCCATAACTATAAAAAATAACACTTATAGATATACAAAACAACAATCAAAATTTTAACTTCTGCGCGTCTAACCGCTTTATCTATCTTATCAATATACTAAAAATAACCTTACCCTTGACAACACTACTACCATTCTCATTAAAACAAACCAAATTAACTTAACAAAGTAATAACTTTGAATTTTTTGATTAGACTTACTTAACTCTCCCAGGCACCTAAAAACACCCTGAGGACCCAGATGCTCGAGCCACCCATGATCCATAGACCGCGCCAAAGAATACCCGCACTTAAATCCTAACGCACAAAAAGGCTGTGTTCTAACTCTCCTAAGATTAAACATAAGAGTAACAAAAGTAGCAACACGAGTAAGCCCCAAAACCACGATTATGTGATAACCAATAGAATAACGCAACAGACAAACCCCAACAATGGGAAGAATTATAATAATAGTAAACTCTAAAAAATCAGTATAATCATAGAAAAAAAAAGAAGTAGTTATGTTTAACTCTATGTAAAACCCCCTAAGAACTGCGCCCATGCCCAAACAACAATAGCTTAAAACTAAATTAAAAGGCTCTTCTTCAATACACATGTCTCTATCTATAATTACCAAACGATTCACACTAAAAAGAGCAGATGCAATAAAACGAAGACTATAAAAAGAAGTAAGGCCAACTCCAAACAACATGAGCACATAAGATCACATATCTAACGCACAAGTCAAGCTTAGCTCAACCAAAAGGTCCTTTGAATAAAATCCACTCAAAAAAGGCAGCCCACATAAAGACAGCCTAGAAAGAGCTATACAAGAACTTCTGATAGGCATCATCTTTCAACACCTTCCTAAAGCACGCATATCTTGACAGCCTTTATTACAATGAATAATTGCACCAACCCTTACAAATAACAACGCCTTAAAACTGGCATGATTAATCAGATGGAAAAAAGCAATATGAGGAAAACCAATTCTAACAGCAAACATTATCAACCTTAACTGACTCAAAGTAGACAATGCAACAACTTTTTTAAAATCAGTCTCTACTACACCCCCTGCTCCCGCAATAACTAAGGTAACCAATCTTATCATCTTTAAAAAAAACATATTATCAAACCTTCTTCCACATAAAGAATAGCAACGAATAATCAGATAAGCACCTGCTGTGACCAAAGTAGAAGAGTGCACGAGAGAAGAAACGGGAGTAGGGGCAGACATAGCTTCTGGAAGTCAGGCACAAAAAGGGGCCTGCGCCCTTTTAGTTATACCTCCTAAAACTAATAAAAACCCAATAACCCTAACATCATCATTTCCCATAAGAGGACGACAATAAACCAACCAATCCCCTCAAGTTCTTAGCAACCCAATTCTAACTAAAATAAAAATATCGCCTAAACGATTAGTCAATACAGTAAACATAGCTGCACCTAAGCTTTTTGAATTTTGATAATAACACACCAACAAAAAAGAAACCAAACCAAGACCATCCCATCCTAACATCAAGCTAATCAAATTAGCTCTATAAATTAATATTACCATAGAACCAACAAATAAATAAATTAGAGAAATAAAACGAGAAAAAAATTGGTCAGACCTTATGTACCATTTGCTGTAAATAATCACACTTCCTGAAATAACTAACACAACACCCCTAAACAAAACGCTCAAATCGTCAAAAATAAACCTCGCCGAAATAGAAAAACTACCACCTTCTCACAAAACAACTTCAACTAAGTGGGAAGAATTAAGAAACATAGAAATTAACATATTAATATAGCCCATAAACGCAACATAAAGACCTCTAGGATCTGCAAGATGAATTTTTTTTATTTTTATACGCAAAATTTTCATAGACTAATAAGTACAACAGTTATTTACTTAACAATTGATTTCAAATCAAAAAATAAATTAGCCTTTTGATCAATTAGAATAAAAGGGTTGTCAAAACACCATTCCCTCAAAAATAAACAAAAAGACACACAGCTATCCAAACAACATCAACAAAATGTCAGTACCAAACGCATGCAGTAAACCCAAAACACCGATCAGAAGTAAAATGACCAAACCACAAACGAATAGCAGTTACAATCAAAAACAGGGTACCACCAATAACATGAACACCATGAAAACCAGTCAATAAATAAAAAACCCTTCCATAAATACCATCAGAAATACAAAAAGAATTAACAACATACTCATTAAATTGCACCAAAAGAAACCTAACACCAAGAAGAATAGTTACAATTAACATAATAATAGAGCCGTAATCATAATCTTTCCTCCGCAACGAATAGTAAGAATAATTTAAAGTTTCTCCTCTAATTACTAACAACCACAAATTTAAAGTAGCAACCCTCACCCCTGGAGCACGAATACCACAAGGGGGCCAATTACCTCCAACCTCCACATTAGGCCTTAACCTTCTATGAAAAAAAGCCCAAAAAAATGAGACAAAGAACATTACTTCCGATACAATAAACATCACCATACCATCACGAAAGCCTTTAATAACATAAGACCTAAAATAACCTCGGTCACCTTCTCGTAATAAGTCACGTCACCACATAAACATGCATCTAACCAAACAAAACAATCTACTAAAAATAAGACTATTACTAGATATTTCACGATGTATTCAGGCAACCAAACAAAAAACAGAATTAAGCAATCTAAGAGAAATTATAATAGGCCAAGGCCTAGGATTAACTCGATAATAAGGACTACGAACCATAAAGAACTAAGGCCACTACCACACTCTAATTAACAATTAGAAGTTCTTATATCTTTAAACTATTAGCTCAAATAGAGGTGTTACCACATCATAGGGGCATGAGCCCTATATCTTAATTAGAATACCCTATTCAACCTCCTTTATAGAAGTAATCTATACTTTACGGGCCGAAACCGTAATACTCAACAAGCTCAAAGGAATTATTAGACTATTAAAATACTACAAATAACAAATTTAAGGGTAAACAATGTAATAACAAAACCAACAAATCTTTAAATACAATAACATTTTTTATGCTAACCATCTCGCTGGACTTTCCATGGCAACAACAACCGTACAAATAAAGACTATACACAGCACCAACAAAACTAATGAGTCCAAAAACAAACAAAAACCACCAAGAAGTTGCAGCACAACTTATTAGCAACAAAATTTCCCCTAAAAATCTGGCTGTAGGAGGAGCACTTATGTTTCCAATTCTTAAAACAAAACACGCCAAAACCAAGGCAGGAAATAACTTTAAAAACCCTTTATTTAAAACAACAGAACGGGACCCCGAAACATTATAAAAAATTCAAATCAATCTAAATAAGCCAGACGAGCAAAGCCCATGACCAATTATTAAAACAACAGCACCATAAAAACCAACCAACCTATTACTCATAATTCCAAACATAACTAGTCTTATATGACCAACAGAAGAGTAAGCAATCAAAGACTTTAAGTCAACCTGAACTATGCTAATTATACTAGTTAGAAACCCTCCGAATAAACTCGCACTTAACAACAAACAAAAAGAAAAGCTTTCCATAGGAACAACCCTCACACACAAAAATCGAATTAAACCATAACCACCCAACTTTAACAGCACACCAGCAAGAATCATGGAACCAAAAACAGGAGCCTCAACATGAGCCTTTGGCAATCACAAATGAAAAGGAAACATAGGCAACTTAACAAAAAACCCCATAAGAAAAAACCAATAAAAAAAGCACACCTCTTTATTAAAGCAATTCGTTAAAGAATTCATGGCATCTCTCATTCCCCTGTAAACTAATCTTCTAATTCCGAACAAAAAAGGAAAGGCACCAGCACTTGTGTAAATAACCATATACCTCACAGCTTGCAAACGCTCAGGCTGATAACCCCAAAACAAGATTATCAACATAACAGGAATTAAACATCTTTCAAAAAAGAAAAAAAAAAGAAAAAAGTTACTAACACAAAAGGCCAAAATTAACGCGCCGACTATCACTAAGTTTATCAGCATTAGTAAGTTCTCTCGCTTTACCCCTAACCCTATTATTATCATTAACGACACTACATAAAGACTTAAACACACTATACTGCACGCCACAAAATCACATCTAACGATACCAACTAACTCTTGAGTATTACACCCACAACCTATAAATAGCAAACTAAAAAAAAATAAGATTATTAACCCAATTAACAAACTAGCACTGTCTAAAAAACACATAAAAAAAACAACATTTATAATTAAACCCAAAACCACAAGCGCAGCACTACTTAAATGATTTTCTTGGTGTAAACAAGATGTAATATAGTTATACTACCACGCTTAAATCTAAAGGTAGGAAAAATCAACTTCAATAATTGGCTGCAATCCAACCCTTTTTTTTAAAGTACTACCCTATAATTAATATATAACCGAACTCACAACTCATAAACAGACCCTAACTCTGCCGCATTCAATCTGCCAGATTACACTAAACTAGGTTCTTTACACACCTTCACACGAATTAAAAACTCGGCGCTTCTAAAAGCTTTAGTTTACACAACACAACGAGAAAAACTTTCTATTAATAAGTTTTAAGCCTACCACATTTATCTGTCACATTGTGATTATCAGAAGGAATTAATCCCGCCATGGAGTCATAGGCCCCATATCATAACAGACTTCACTGACACAAAAAGAAAGCGTTACACCTATTGTCAAGTTTGAAGCCTAACATTTTTAAATTAAATTACCTTTTTGCCACCCTCATATGTACAAACCCTTCTAATAGAAACTCCCACCGCCTCTTTCTACTTTCCCTCCCATAGTACTATATGAATCAGCAGGCAGTATACCACCATAGAGCTTTAAACCCTACATCTTTATTAAAACTTTGCTAATTAATTAACCCACTCAAGAGACCCTTCACGGTGTTCATGAAATAAACCCAAAAAAAGAATCACCAAAAAAAACGCGCCAGTAAACAAACTAATAGACCTACTTCTGTACCATAAAGAAAAAATAATAGGAATAATTAATGAGATCTCTACATCAAAGACAACAAAAATTACAGCAACCAAAAAAAATCGCAAAGAAAAAGGCAATCGCGAACTAGAGAAAGAATCAAAACCACACTCATAAGGAGACGACTTTTCACGATCCTCACAGTTTTTTATAGACAAAACCAAGGAAACTATCAACAAAACCACGCTAACTATTACAACAAAAAGAATTATACTAATTAACACAAGCCTAAGCATTAAGCTACTTCAAATTTGCAATTTAACATTATCTAATTTTAACTATTAGGCAGATTTAGTTTGGTTCAATACACATAATCAAAAACCCCGAACACCCACACAAAGGTCTAAAATTTAAGAAGAACTAAGCCTTTCTGAAAGACTGAAAATCAAACGTGCCATTACACTACTTAAACTAGAAGGTCTTTATAAACACCTTAAACTCCCAAAGTCTAAATTCTTAATTAAACTACTACTAACAAGGTTAGGACTTATCAACACACAAATTATAAACACGATCATTTCCTTGCATCCGCACTATATTAACAATCAACGCAAGAGCAACCCTCGCCTCACACACTCCAGTGCACATAACAAGAAGAACAAAACATGCGCTACTTCATATTCTAACAGCACTTAAAATAATACATCTTAATGTTATAAACTCTAACCCTAAAAACAACCTTACCAAATGGGACCTCTGCATTAACGCAATTAAAAACCCCAAAAAAAACAAAAGGACACCAAACCACATCATTAATAAAGAGAAAACTTTCTGTAAGCAGATTTACAATCCACCGCTTTTAACTCAGCCACTTTACATTCTTAAAAATTATGTTTTAAAAAGAATAATTCCAGTTGAATAAATCCTTTCGTACCAAATCAACCAATTTTAATTTAATTCAGAAGATAGAAACTGACCTAGCTCACACCGGTCTGAACTCAGCTCATGTTAGGATTTAAAGATCGAACAGATCCACTAATAAATGCTTCTACACTTTTACGCTACCTAAAGCCAACATCGAGGTCGCAAACCCTTTAGTCAATACCAACTATCAAAAAGGATTGCGCTGTTATCCCTAGAGTAACTTACCAACCTCACAATAAAAGTTAACACCAGTCAGTACAACATAAAAAATAATACACTTTTATTTTGTTGCCCCAACAAAAATTTTCTTTAAAAGCCTTCTTCTAAGATAAATTTAAGCTTCTAGGGTCTTGTCGTCTTTCTAAAATATTAAGGTTTCCTCACCTTAAAACTAATTTCAATTTATTCATACGAGACAGCGTATATAATGTACACCCCTTCATACTAGACTCCAATTAAGAATCGAATTATTATGCTACCTTTGGACCCTCAAGTTAAGGCCGCTGTTAAACTACCACCGAGCAGAGCATACTTTTAATAACTACAAAAAGAAATGTTTTTGATAAACAGTCATAAATACAAAATTTGCCGAATTCATTGAACAAAAATAAAACAAAATTTTTAAACTACCAATATTTTACCTAAACAATACTATATAAATCTATATATCTACTTATTTTTATCATAATTACTTCTATAAAAAGAATAGGCTTATAATATTAAAATGAATCAAATAAAGAATTAAAAAAAATTAACACAAAATATTTATAACAAGGTACTTAGATTCCTAATATAAAGGCTACTAAAACGAAAATAAAACACAACAGATCATTACTAACTAAGCAATCAGCTTAACCCAATAGCTTTGCGCTATTAAAATTTAACAACAGTACTAAATACATTTTTAAGCCAACTAGATATAAGAAAAAGCACATAGTATCTAGCTATTATCGCAAAATTTTTTGTGACTATAAAACGTTACAACAACTTACTGCGATAGCATTTTTTCTTTCGAGATTAAAAATAAATACACTATTCTAGAAAAACCCTTATACAAAAGGTACTAGAAAACACTATTCTTTAAACATTTTATTAAGTACTTCACAATTAAAATAAACAACACTTTAAAATCAAAGAGACAGGATACTATCATCATTCTCTTCATTTTCAATAAAGCGCATTAATTTATGCTACCGCCTCTAAAATACCGAAACATAAAGCTTAAACTTTACTTCATCAAAGTAACTGGATCATTCCCACGCAGTACCCCACTAACCCCAATAGTCGAATAAAAAATCAAAACATAAGCTAAGCTTAAACTTTACTTAATCAAAGTAACTGGCGCATTCCAACGCAGTACCCTACTTACCTCAATAACCGAGTAAAAAACTGAAAAAAAGAAAGTATTTTATGAAAAAAAACAAACCAAACTTCATCATTAATAAAGAGAAAACCTTCTGTAGACAGATTTTCAATCCACCGCTTTTAAAACCAGCCACTTTACATTTTTAAAAATTATTTTTAGAAACTGGTTTAGCTTACACCACCAGCTCATACTATTAAAACCAACAGACACCTCTTTTCTATATAAAAACTTCTCACTATCTAAAAAGGCCAACGTGAGTACTGCACACTAAACACGAAAGCTCTTAAAGCAACTATAAGTTGACAACCTATCATTATTCACTATTTAACTACATCGCACATTACCCACAAAATAAAAACAATAACAATAAAGACCCCAAAAAGTTCAAATAAATGACTACAAAACACAGGTAAAACCTTTGTCTTACTGCCGTTAGCTCAAAATAAGGAGAGCCAAAAACGAGTGAAAAAAGAAATGAAATGTAATATTTTAAACTAATTAAAGACCCTAAAACACAGGCAAACAAAATTACGCTATTTACTGATAAAAACACTATAACTTTATAAACAAAACCAAGAAACGGAGGAAGACCCCTTAAAATCAATAAACTACAAAGACTAACGTAGCAATTCAGCTTACTTTTTAAAAACTCTATACCACGTTTTGAACAACACCAAAACATCAAAACCACACTAACCCTATAAACAAGCCAACAAAAAATAAACAGCGAAAAAGAACTCAATAGTGCGCTAAGAAGCCAAGACCTATGAACCAACGATGAGTACCTTAAAATTGCACGAGTTGAATGTTGGTTTAACCCACCGACACCCCCTACAAAAGCAAGAAAACCAATTCTTAATAACATCATAACTTCCCCAAAAATCCAACCCATTAAAATAAAAGGAGCTAATTTTTGCCAAGTAAGAATTAATCTACCCACAAACCAACTAGAACTATTAACTACAGACGGTAATCAAGAATGAAAAGGAGCCAAACCTGTTTTCAACATCAAACCTAACTCTAACATAAAACTTAAAAAATCAGGTAAAAACCTTTCTATACACAAAAATCTTACTAATAACATTGCAGAACCAAAAGACTGAACAATAAAATATTTAACACACGGCTCAATAACCACCAGTCTTTCTAAATTTATTAACACTAAAAACCTCAACAAATTTACCTCCAAACCTAGCCACATACCAAGCCAAGAGCCACTAAAAATTCTCACTATTCTAGAAAAAATTAAAATAACAAACCTTAAAAAACTCATAGGATTAACTTTTATACTCACACTTAACCCGAATAGTTTATTAAATAAAAACATACAGACTCTAGGATTCTTTCCCAAAAGGAACCACAGCCACAGCTGTTGGACCTTTAACTACCAAAGAGACAACCTTATTTTTAACATTTGTATAAATATAGGGAAATTCTCAAGTAGAATGAGTAGGCATGGGAAATATTGCTTTATGAACACACATTCAATCTAACTCAACTACTGTTCTTGTGCCAAATACAACACCCCGCTTTGCAACTACCCCCTCCCATAACAAAAACATGAAGTATATTAAAGACATATAACCTATAATAGCACCATAACTACACAACCAATGTCATTTAGAATAACAATCAGGATAATCGCAGTAACGACGCGGCATCCCACTCAACCCCAGAAAATGTATAGGAAAAAAAGTTAGGTTCACCGCAATAAATATTGAAAAAAAGTGACCTTTTCTTCAACGTTTATGTAAACTACTACCATGAAACAAAGGAAACCAATGCGTAAAAGCACAGAAAATAGCAAACACCGCTCCTATAGATAAAACGTAGTGAAAATGTGCAGTTACATAATATGTATCGTGCAACAAAATATCTAAAGAAGAGGAAGAAAGAATCAAACCTGTCAGCCCCCCGATAGTAAACAAAAAAATGAACCCTAACCTCCACAATAAGGGAACTCTGTTAAGCTGACGCCCACCAGCCAGAGTAGCCAATCAGCTAAAAACCTTAATACCAGTAGGAACAGCAATAATTATAGTAGCCGAAGTAAAGTATATGCGCGTATCCACATTCAAACCAACCGTAAACATATGATGCCCTCAAACAATAAAACCTATCAAGCCAATAGAAATTATAGCATACATTATACCAATTACACCAAAAGGGGAAGTCTTCCCTGCATAATGAGCTGTCACATGTGACATAACACCAAAACCAGGCAAAATCAAGATATAAACCTCAGGATGCCCAAAAAACCAAAACAAATGTATAAAAAGAACTGGGTCCCCCCCGCCTATAGGATCAAAGAACGTCGTGTTAAAGTTTCGATCAAACAACAATATTGTGATACCTCCCGCCAATACCGGCAAAGAAAGCAATAAAAGAAAAGCAGTTACGCTAATCCTCCATACATATAACACAGAGCGCTCTCCTTTTATCTTATCAACTGGCAAATTTTTATTAGACACTAAAAAATTAATAGCCCCTATTAAAGACCCTACCCCTGCCAAATGAAGAGAAAAAATAGCTAGATCTACAGCAGGGGAACTATGATAAGTATAAGAAGACAAAGGAGGATACATAGTTCAACCTGCTCCCACACCATTTTCTACATAACCAGATGTAATTAGCAAATACAAAGCACTAGGTAAAACTCAAAAACTGAAGTTATTAAGCCGAGGAAAAATTAAGTCCATAGAACTTAAAAACAAAGGCACTAATCAATTTCCAAAGGCACCAATTAATAGTGGCATAACAGCAAAAAAAATTATAATTAAAGCGTGACTAGTAACAACTACATTATAAAACCTGTCACTTTTTAATAAAGTATTTCCTGGGTGTATAAGACTCAACCGGATCAACATTCTATAACCAACACCTACTAAACCACTCCACATACCAAACATTAAATAAAGCCTGCCAATTTCTTTGTGGTTGGTCCTCAT